ATTCTCGCTGACCGCGGCCTATAGGGATCATCGAATCAATAGCAATAAGCCCCGTTTGAAGAGGCTCATATACAGAACGTCTTGAAATAATACCAGGCGCGGGAGATTCAATTAAGCGAAATTCCGAAGCTGAAATTTCACCTCTACCATCAATAGGTTTAGCCAGGGCATTTATAACACGACCCAAATAAGCCTCACTGACAGGTATCTCAGCAATTCGTCCTGTTGCTTTTACAGAACTTCCTTCTTGTATCATCAAGCCATCACCCATTAATACAACACCGACATTATTTGATTCCAAATTCAGAGCAATGCCTATTGTACCCTCTTCAAATTTGACTAATTCGCCTGCCATTACTTCATCAAGACCGTGAATACGAGCAATGCCATCGCCCACTTGAAGTACGGTACCTGTATTTACAATCTTGACTTCTCTATTATATTGTTCAATACGTTCGCGAATAATATTATAAATTTCATCAGCTCGAATGGTTGTCATGAGTCTTTCTTAAATTAAATGAATTCTTTTTTGGAAACAAAAAAAAAATAATACCTTACCCACAGTAGAAGGACTAATCGGTTATTTCTTTCATTGTGCCAAACATGCCAATATTAGCGTTAATGGTACGTAAATGTAACTCGGTGCTCAAACAACTATTCAGAGTTCCTAGAGCCCCTTGTAGGGCTTGTTGGAAAACCCGCTGGCGTACTTGATTAATCGCTCTTTGTTGTTCAAAATGAATAGTTTCGTTTTTGTAATTTTCTAATTGCTCTAAACTTTTATAAGTTGACTGAATCAAATTCAATTTGTCTCGTTCGATTTCAGAATATCCATTCGCTCGAAACTGGTCTGCTTCCGTTTCTACTTTTTGTAAGCGAACCCGGGCTTTTTCTAGCTGTTCAACGGCCCTTCCGCGCAGGTCTTCTGAATTTCGAATAGTATTCATGATTCGCAGTTTTCGATTATCTAATAAATCACTTAATGAAAGTAGATTATCTTTCCATTCATTTCAAAACTTTCATGATCCCTTCCCGAACCAAACTTGAATCTTTCGATTCATTTGGCTCTCACGCTCAATTACTTCCATTTTTTATGGTAAAATTTCATACCCTATCTTTTTTGAATGGAATGAACCTATCCTCTACTTTTTGCTCATATCCGAACAAAATTGGAAATGAATCAAGAATCCAAGGCCGAAATATTTTGAGGACGCTTCTGACCAAACAAAAAATATGTAATTGTCAGCAAAGTTGTTTTTTTTTCAAATGCAAAAAAAATTTCTTATTTGTTTGATATTTTTTTTATAAATAGGTCATCAACTCAGCATTTGGCATTTAAACAAAAATGTAAAAAAAAGAAAAAAGGAGAAACCCCTTTCCAATACCAATAATAGTTTCAAATCTTTTTATCGATATGAGTGTTATATATCGATAAATTTCGAACTATTCCTTCGAAATGGAAAACCATTTGAGTATTAATAGAGTGGTAGAAAGAGTACCATGCTGTGGCTGAACTTCAAACGATTTAGCTTTAACCATTTTAATAGTTCCACATTATTGGTTGCTAGAGAATCAAAGTATATTTACCAACGAATCACGAAATGCTATGGTTCTTACATATGATTATATCATTTCTTAATTTATTCAGAAGTAATTCGCGAGATCATGCACCCTTAGTTACTAGTTAGACCGAAAAGGGGTGCAGCTGGTTGAATCCAGTCTATTCGTGAAATAAACAACTCGCACACACTCCCTTTCCAAAAAAGATCAATACACCAATCACTACACTGAGATTTATTGGATTTGTTGCTAAAATATCGGTATTAAATCCGAAACTCCCGGCAGATGGCCAGTGACCCGGGGAAACGAAAGAATCGGTTACAGTTTTCATAGGATCTCCTCTTATAGATAGACTAAAAAATCGAACATCTTTTTTGTTGTATTCTGGAGCTATTTCCTATTTATAAATCAAAAATGGATTCAAAAATATTCCATTTCACAATGTATTTTCTTTTTCTCAATTGAGATTTCCAATAAGACTCAGACTTAGGTGAATAGGATTAGGTACCGGATTTTCGTGTAAATTGCGAAATACTGCGTTTGTTGCACCATTTCCGAAACAGCTTTTCGTTGGACTAAGAAGGGGAAGGAAGAAAGCGAGTCGGTAACACTAAATCCTCAAATCCACCCTTCCCCCCGTTTTATCAACGCAACGCACAAATAATTGTAGGAGCGAAATCTTGGTATAATGCGAAAAGGCAAGCAGGCAGGCGTCAAGTCCAAAGAAAGAAAAAAATACGTATTTTTGTTCGGATTAGGATTAAACAAACGGATTCGCAAATAAAAGAGCTAATGCTACAACCAATCCATAAATTGTTAAAGCTTCCATAAAAGCCAAACTAAGTAATAAAGTACCTCGTATTTTCCCCTCTGCTTCGGGCTGTCTCGCAATACCTTCTACAGCTTGGCCTGCAGCAGTACCTTGACCAACTCCTGGTCCAATAGAAGCAAGCCCTACAGCTAATCCAGCAGCAATAACGGAAGCGGCAGAAACAAGTGGATTCATGATAAGTTCCTCACACAAAAAAAAGAAATGGTTAATGATACAATCAACGAAAAAATTATGACTAAATTATTCCATCGACTAAGATTCAGCCAGTCGAATTCAGTAAAAACTCTGAATTGAAATAAAAATATTCCATCAGATCATCAGAAAGGCTTTCTACTTTTTAATTCCTCTTTATTGAGTCTTTCCTGAATCTATACAACTTGAATTTCTCATTTCTTTCTAACCATTTGTTGAATTCTTCGGCCCTTTCTTGCTTTATTTTTTCGTTTATTCAATTAATAAAAAAAAAGACTTCGATTAATATGCCCCATCTAAATTAAAGTAGGGCTTACTATTAGTTCATATATAACTAGTCAATATCTACTATCCAATATACATGTCTTTCTTCCATAACGTAAACCCAGCGTTCTTCCTTAAATTCAATTGGATTCTAGAATCTATCTTTCTTTGAATTGAAACGTCTCCAGGAGTTGACTTATAAACATTCGATTCCATATGCCTAGTTCGACCTTTCGATACGAATCAATCCCCCTCTAATATCCCTTTCAATTATTATCGAACATACCCGTATGTTCCCTAAGCAGATTGTCTTGAAACATATATTGACTTGATTTAAGAAAAAAGACTCTTTCGAAAATGAATTAATGATGACCTTCCATAGATTCGCCTATATAAGCTGCGGCTAAAGTTGCAAAAATAAGAGCCTGAATACCACTTGTAAATAATCCAAGAAACATGACAGGGATAGGAACTACTAAAGGGACTAACGAAACAAGAACAACAACGACTAATTCATCGGCTAATATATTTCCGAAAAGTCGAAAACTAAGGGAGAGAGGTTTTGTGAAATCTTCTAAGATGTTAATGGGTAAAAGAATTGGAGTTGGTTGAATGTATTTACTAAAATAACCCAAGCCTTTTTTTGTAAGACCCGCATAGAAATATGCTACTGACGTGAGTAAAGCTAAAGCTACAGTCGTATTTATATCATTCGTAGGTGCGGCTAATTCTCCATGAGGTAACTGTATTATTTTCCAAGGTAAAAGAGCCCCTGCCCAATTCGAAACAAAAATAAATAGAAACATAGTCCCAATAAAGGGAACCCAAGGACGATATTCTTCTCCAATCTGAGTTTTGCTCACGTCTCGAATGAATTCAAGGACATATTCAAAGAAATTCTGACCGTCAGTCGGAATTGTTTGTGGATTTCGAGCAGCTATGGCGGCTGAGCTTAATAAGATAGCACTTACAACCCAAGAAGTAATAAGTACTTGGCCGTGGACTTGAAAACCGCCTATTTGCCAATAGAAATGTTGGCCGACTTCCACACCGGATATATCATATAATCCCTTTAGTGTATTGATTGAACATAATAGAACATTCATATTGTCCTCTGGCAGAAATATAACCTTAAAAAAATATTATTTTGATTCAACCATTGCTTTCTCGACTTGTCTACTTCAATCGTATATAATACCAACGAATCACATCATATCCCCAGCTATTTTTATATCTTTTTTTTATATTCAGGAATCCTAACCGATTCTACTCTATTAATTCGAGAATTCAATTTTTTATTATGAATCAAGGATTTCTTATATAGCTAGAACGACCTTCACAAATTGCGAATACTAATTTGGTAAGAATTAATCGTATTGAGGCTATAGCGTCATCGTTTGCCGGAATCGAAATATCTGCAAGATCGGGGTCACAATTTGTATCGATTAAACAAATCGTTGGAATTCCCAAAGTAATACATTCTCGAAGGGCTGTATATTCTTCTTGCTGATCAACGATGATTACAATATCCGGTAACCCTGTCATATATTTAATCCCACCCAGATATGTTTGCAAGTGAGATAACTGTCTCTTCAACATGGCTGCATCTCTCTTCGGAAGACAGGCCAGTCTTCCCGACTTTTGTTCCATTCTCAAGTCTCTGAATTTATGAAGTCTCGTTTCTGTGGTGGCCCAATTCGTTAACATACCCCCAAGCCATTTTTTATTAACATAATGACACCGAGCCCTTATTGCAGCCCGTGCTACTGAATCAGCTGCTTTATTTTTTGTCCCAACAATTAAAAATTGTTTTCCTTTACTTGCTGCATCAAAAACTAAATCACAAGCTTCTGATAAAAAACGAGCAGTTCTAGTAAGATTTGTAATATGAATACCTTTACGCTTTGCCGAGATATAGGGTGACATTCTAGGATTCCATTTCCTAGTACCATGGCCAAAATGAACTCCCGCTTCCATCATCTCTTCCAAATTGATGTTCCAATATCTTTTTGTCATTTATCCTCGCACTTTCTCTTTTTTTTAAGAGATGAGGTATCCCGAAATAAAAAATTGTTCCGACGGAACCTTCTCTTCGACAGCTAATTGGCCGTTGATACACAATCCAAACCATTAATTCCTTTCTATTCCTTATTATCTATTATCTTATAAAAGAAAATGCCCACAATAAAGACAGAACAAATAAATAGGAGGAAGCCGTTCTTAAATTGCCTAACCTAGGGTTTTGATAGATGATTTCCATTTTTTTAAACACAAGAATTCAAAAATTCTCTGTGGTAAAACAAAATATCGTTCATTTCCCCCTCAAATAGATTCTTTTTTTTGTTTTTCAAAGGAATGCTCCTTTGTTGGCTTGAACGATGTACTAATCCTTTGAATCCGGTACCAACAGGTATCATTCCTCCCAGAACCACGTTTTCTTTTAGACCTTTCAACCAATCGATACGGCCCCGGAGAGCAGCTTTTGCTAAAACTCGAGCAGTTTCTTGAAAACTCGCTTCGGATATAAAACTTTGAGTATTCAAAGAAGCTCTCGTTATTCCCAATAAGACGGCTCGGTAAGAGATCGCTTCTTCCAAAGCACGCCCTGTTCGTTCCGCTCGCAACAATCCAATTAGCTCTCCTGGTAAAAAAACATTAGACATTCCGTCTTCTGAAACCAAGACTTTTGATGTTATTTGACGTACAATAATTTCGATATGCCTATTATGGATCTGTACCCCTTGGGATCGATAAACCTTTTGGATCTTATTAACCAAAGAAATACGACTTTGCACTATAGTTAGCTCGGCGCCAATCAAGAATCCCCAAGGTAATCCAAGAATTCCTGTTATACGCTCATTCCAAGCGTCAATCCTCCTTTCTAGATTCATCGATATTGACTCAAGCGAACGAACTTCTAAGACTTGTTCCACCTTTGGAAGGCCTTGCGTTATATCACCAGACCTCGATTTTTCATATATAAATGTAACTAATGTATCTCCTTCATAAATGATTTCCCCATAATGGCCATGAACAGTTGCTCCTGGGGTGGCCAAATAGGGCTTCGCTGCTCTTATTACTACAGAGCCGACTTGAACAATTAGAACTTGACCCGCCTTTACGTGTGGCCCGTTTTTAGCTATACATACATTTTCACAAAGAAATTGTCCAAGACTTATTTTTGTGGAAGTCTCTTCACAAGCATTGTGGTGAAGACAATACCAATTCAATTTGAACGGATTCAAAACACTGTTACTTACCGAATCGGGATTATAACCGTTACGATTTTCATCGATTAAATAATATTTCATTACTCGAAAAGTTTGTTTTAAATTGTCAAGTTGCAAATAGTTAGTTACCAAGATCTGATTATGAGTTATTAAACGGTAAAATGAAAAAAAATTCGCAATTTGAAGAACTGTTCCAAAAGGACCCGACGAATTCCGAATTGAAATTCGCGGGTCAGATTCTTTGTAATATTTTAGACCCTTGAATGGACCCATTCGAAAACAATTGGCTGATGACAAAATGAGAAAAGATTGGCATTCCTTCGTTCTATTCAACAACGTACGAACAGTTTCATAATTTTGACTAAAAGATTGTTGAAGTCGTGTTTTTGAATAAATAGAAAAAAAAGGATTCATACGATATGATCCATTATCAAAAAGCAATCCTGAACCTGATGGATCGTTCCTTTTCCCGGTATACGAAATAGTGGATTTTACTAAATCGATTCTTAGGAAATTTCGAATCATATCATTTGTCTTTACTTCAACAAAGGAGGCACGCGCCTCTTCAATAGGCGCACTTTTTTTGTCTTGGTCCCAATTCAATACTAAACAAGTCCGAACTAATTGAATATTTGTGTCAGAAATTCCCCGAATCGGCTTGCCATTTCCATAAAGGATATAATTGACAACTCGAAGTTGCACCTTATCCCTTTCCTGCAACAGATCCTGAGGGAAAAGTGTTGATAAATTTACACCGTCCGTTATTTCATATGTGACTACGGGTCGAACCAAAACAAAATATCTTTTCTTAGTAGGTGTGATTCGTTGGACATAGATCCAATTTTTCAAATGTTTCGATTTTGTTTGTCCCCTTCCCGGCGGTATCAAAATGCCCCTGTGTCGGGATATTTTATCTGTTTTTCCGGGAAAATGTATATTTCCCGAAAAGATTTTGAGTTCAATCTTTTTTTTTTTCTTCTCTACTCGGACCAACCCGCCTACGCGGCTTTTTATATTTAAAGTGATTTGTGTATCTACTCCAATGATACTATTGTTCCGTACCATTATGGAAGAAGATCGTGGTAAGATATGTACTTCCTCGGGGATGAAAAAAAACCGATCTACTTGCATTTGGCATTTTGCTCTAAATTCTTTGACTCCTCGATATTCAATCAAACCCTCTTTTTTTATGATTGAATGCGCCTCTATAGTCCCATATTTTGTAATTCCCGAACAAGCTCTTCGGTATCTAGGATCATCAAAATAAGCAAGAATACTCTTTCTCCGGAAACTGCCATTTGTGGGTATTTCAATCGAGATACCTGAAGTGGTCATTAATTCTTTCTCTCGTTCTTGCCTTGATTGAAATGGAATGGTGAATCGATTTCGTCGTCTCTTTGCCAATAAACCGGAATTTGTGTCAGGATATATGAGATTATAATGCCCAGTTCTTACGATTCGATTCAATTTTGAATAATCAGCAATTCTACCCCCTTTCTTACTAGAAATAGAAGGATCTGGATTCCAAAATTTATGTCTCATGTGAGCCTTGGTCAATGAAGAGTTCGAAATATATTTTTGTTCGAAAGAAAGAAAATGGGTGGTCGTTTGGTCTTGATCCTTATGGAGCGAACGTGGGGCCGCAATGGATTTGTGTGGCCTTCCGGCTAATATCCATAAATGGCTTGTTTTTGGTAAGAGATGAACATTACCATATGTAAATTCAGGTGCATGATCCACGTCGGTACTCCAATGCATTTCGCCCTCTGAGTCAGAATAAATATGTTTTCGAACCTTTTCTTTAAAACTCAAAGTGGATGTTCCCGCGCGAATTTCAGCAATCACTTGTTCTGATTCTACATATTGCTCATTTTGAACTAACAGAAAACTTTTTGGCGGAATATTCACATTATGGATAATATCTTCACTCTCAATAGTGACATCCAAGTCTATATAACATAGAAAGGCAGGGTGGCCGTGACGTGTACGGGTGGGATGAACCAAATCCTCATTGAATTTTATTTTTCCATTAGAAGGGGCTCGTACATGTTCTGCAGTACCCCCCGTGAAGACTCCGCCAGTATGAAAAGTTCTTAATGTTAGTTGAGTACCCGGCTCTCCAATGGATTGTCCCGCAATAATACCTACAGCTTCTCCTAATTCGACCAGGTCGCCGTGAGTAGGACTCCGGCCATAGCATAATCGACAGATCCAAGATGTATTTCTACAGGTAAAGGGAGTTCGAATAGATATTGGTTGGACTCGAAAGGTTATCAATCGATTGACAAGTCCAACCCCAATATCTTGATTTCGAGCGGCAATGCACCGCGGACCCATATATATATCGTCTGCTAATACACGACCAATTAATGTTTGTATAAAAATTCTTTCCGGTATCGTCCCGTTTTTGGGATTCACAGAAATACCGCGTATGGTGCCACAATCTCTTCTACGTACAACAATATGTTGAACTACTTCAACAAGTCTTCGCGTGAGATATCCAGCATCTGATGTTCGGACCGCCGTATCCACAACCCCTTTACGGGCCCCGTAGCAAGAAATTATATATTCTGTTAAAGAGAGTCCTTCGCGTAAATTACTTTGAATCGGTAAATCAATCATTTGTCCTTGTGGATCCGACATTAATCCTCTCATGCCTACTAATTGGTGTACCTGAGAGGCATTTCCTCTAGCTCCTGAAAAGGACATCATATGAACTGGATTATAAGGGTCAGTCATCCTAAAATTAGGATTCATTTCTTGTCGCAAATGTTCACTTGTAGCATACCATATCTCAATGGATTGACGTAATTTTTCTACCGCGTGGATATTCCCATAATGATGGTGCTTTTCCAAAATAAAACTTTGTTGCTCAGCATCTTGGACTAGCCATCCCTTAGCAGGTGTTGTTAAAAGATCATCAATTCCTAATGAAATAGATGTAGCAGTGGCTTGCTGGAACCCCAGAGTCTTTACTTGATCCAGGATGTGTGATGTATATGCCATTCCAAAATGATCTATTAATCTGCTAATAAGTCGTTTCATGGCAATTCCATCTATTACTTTATTGTGAAAGACCAGATTTGCCCCTTCTGCCATAAGTACCTCCATATTCCGCTGAGTGGGATTCGACAATGAGTGGGTTTAAGTTAGTGATTGGAAAACTTCCTTTTCTCGATCTTAATTCGGGTAGAAATTCACGAACTATGATCCTGGTTGAACTCGGTCGGGCCGAATTCCATTGGTATCATAGAGTTACTTAGCAAGATATGATTAAGTACCATATGAGCAGGCTCGAAAAAATCCTTGTATAGCTTCTTCAATTTCTCGATAAAACGAAATATGACCGACGGTTGTTCGAATATATATATAAAGAATTTCTTTTTTTACACTTCTTACTATTAAATAGTGTCCATAAATCTCATGATAGGTACCCAAAGATTCATAGTGAACTTCAATGGGAGCTTCTCTTGAAGCAACAACACGTTGATCTAGTTGCCACCGGAGCCACAAAGGACTATCTAAATTGATTCTTTTTTGACGATAAGCCCCAATTGCATCATAGGAATTACAAAAAAAGGGTTCTTTCATATACTTATAATTCGGATCGTTCCATTTTTCATTTTGATAGTTTCTTCGACTCCATGGATTATATCTATTTGCACAAATACCTCGACGATTCCCACTCGTTAATACATAGAGCCCGATAAGCATATCTTGCGTTGGTACGGTAATGGGATCTCCAATGGCCGGAGACAAAAGATTCATATGAGAAAACATAAGTAAACGGGCCTCCGCTTGGGCCTCCAAAGATAAAGGTACATGAACAGCCATTTGATCCCCATCAAAGTCTGCGTTGAATCCTTTACAAACCAATGGGTGTAAACAAATAGCACGCCCTTCCACTAAAATGGGTTGGAAT